TCAGTTAGGATACTATCATGTATAATTTATAAATCTGATAATTATAAATATTTCAGTTAGGATACTATCATGTATAATTTATAAATCTGATAATTATAAATTCAGTATAAAGGGGAGTTATACCTTATTTATAATTATATTATTTAAAAATTGTTATAAATATAAAAAAAGTTGCGTGGTACACATATAATTTTATATGGTTTAATATTTATATATATATATATATATAGAAGGGGGGATAATTATTGGTGATCCACGTGGTTATTTTTATTAATTAGATATTTTTATATAAATAAATGTAAAAATAGTATATAACTTATGAATGTATTTGATTTATGATACTCTGTTTTTAAGGGGAAATGGATAGAGTATGATAACTTCAGTATTAGTATATAAGGACCCCCTGGGGCCAGGACCGTTGGTGGAGGAATATGATATGGGATTATTTAACTAATTGGAATGGATAGAGTATGATACTACCGGAGACATAAAGAATATAATTAACAATAAATTTATATATATATCTTATCATATAAATAAGATAAACCATATATTGATTTAAGGCGAAATCAGCAGATGAGCCAGAGGTTTAGTTTACTTTATATGTTATAGTACATATGGGAATATGTTACCATATGCAATGTATATATATGTATCTAAGTTAGAAATAGTTACATGATTACCCCGTCAGGAGGGACCAGAGGGAGTGGAGGACAGAGCGTAGCGGGGGGGTAATCATTGGTGATCCACGTGGTTATTTTTATTAATTAGATATATTTATATTTGATTCTAGTTTAAATTATATTAGTGATTAAATAATGGGGATGATTGCATGTAAATTTTTGTGTGTTATTTTTATATTTACTAAAAGTATATATAAATTTATTGTTAATTATATTCTCAGCTTTTATTTTTGTAAAATTTAATTTTTTAAGATATAGCTCCTTTAAATTTGATTGACTAAAATTGTGCCAGCAGTCGCGGTTATACACTTAATCATAATTAATATTTTTTCTTATGTATTATTTTTATTTAATTGATAATAATAACTATTTGATTTTGGGTAAAATTTAATTGTTAGTATATTATTTGGTAATTCATTATATGAAATTCTTTTTTAAACAAGGATTAGATACCCTTTTATTTTGAATGTAAATTTTATGTTTAGTATTATTAGTTGTTCTATAAATTAAAAGAATTTGACGGTAATTTGATCATTCTAGAGGAGCCTGTTCTTTAATTGATAATCCACGATAAATTTTACCTTAATTTATTGTTTGTATATCTCTGTTTATTTATGAGTGTTTTAATAGAATATTTTATTCTCTTTTATTATTTATATAATCTATTTCAGGTCAAGGTGCAGCTATATTAAGGTTAGTAATGGGCTACATTTTATTTTATAATAATTTGGATTTAATTTAATGTATTTTTTTAATGAAATTGGATTTAGTAGTAATAATTATTATTTTTTATTTATGATATATGTTCTCGGTTAAGTACACATCGCCCGTCGCTCTCATATTAAGATGAGATAAGTCGTAACAAAGTAGGTTTATCGGAAGATGAGCCTGGAATTATACAGATTATTACTGTTAGAGTGAATTGTTTTTTACAAGAATGATTATATTTGTGCAATTCAAATTGATCTGATATATATATAAATTAATTATTATTATATTATTTATTATTATTTTTTAATAAAAATAATTTTATGTTATAGTATTTTTTATAGAATTAATAATTTATTATTTATAGTTTATTTTACTGTGAAGTATTTTTGATTTTATAGATAAAGTAGAATTTGATTTTTGTACCTTTTGTATCAGGGTTTATTAAATAATCCCATATATGTATGGCTATCCCGAAATTATAAGTGCTATTTTCTTTTGCTTCATATTATTGCATAAATAATTGTAAATTGATTATAGGGGTTATATGCTATTCATTTATAAATATCTGGTTTCTTAAGAATTAAATTTAATTTAGGATTTATTTTTAATTAGTTAAATTAAATTATATTTAATTCAAATATTTCTAACATTTAAGGGGATAAGCTCTTTTTTGTTTTTATAACATTTAATTGTTTATTATTATATTAGTTTTGTAGGTTTGGAAACGGTCATCATTTATTTCGTTATAGTTTATCTAATTCTGGTTTTTATTTATTTAGTGTTTAAATTTTTATTAAGATTCTGATTTGAATTGTTTATTTCAGTTAATAATGATAAAATTAGTAATTTTGTTATTTTTAATATAGGAACTCGGCAAATTTAGTATTCACCTGTTTATCAAAAACATGTCCTATTGTTAATTATTTTATTTTAGGTCTGTCCTGCCCTATGAGTTTATATCTTGAATGGCCGCGGTAATTTGACCGTGCGAAGGTAGCATAATCATTTGTCTATTAATTGTAGGCTTGTATGAATGGTTTAATGTAATACTATCTTTCTTTGTTTTATAATTGTGAACTTAATATTTTAGTGAAAAAGCTTAAATTTATTTGGAGGACGAGAAGACCCTATAGAATTTTATTTACTGTTTTTTAATCATTTTTGGTAAATCAATATATGGTTTAATATTTAGTAAATTTTGTTGGGGCGACATGGAAATTTTTTTAACTTTCTGTATTAATATTGTTATTGATTTATATATTAAAGATCCTTTATTATGGATTATTAGATTAAATTACCTTAGGGATAACAGCGTAATTTTTATGGAGAGTTCTTATCGATATAAGAGTTTGCGACCTCGATGTTGGATTAAACTTAGGTTTAGGTGCAGAAGCTTAAATATCTAGGTCTGTTCGACCTTTAATTGTTTACATGATCTGAGTTCAGACCGGCGTGAGCCAGGTTGGTTTCTATCCTCAATTGTTAATTATATGTTCTAGTACGAAAGGACCGATACATATTAAATAATTTATTTTTTATGAATTTTATTAAATACTACTTTGACAGATTTATTGTGATAAATTTAGAATTTATTAAAGTAATATATATTACAGGTAGTAGTGTTTATTGTTAATTATATTCTCACTATTATTTGTGTTCTTATTGGAGTTGCCTTTACTACTCTTTTTGAGCGTAAAGTTTTAGGTTATATTCAATTACGTAAAGGGCCAAATAAGTTGGGTTTTATAGGGTTGTTACAACCTTTTGCTGATGGATTAAAGTTATTTTTTAAAGAACAGATTTATCCTTTAAAGTCGAATTTTTTAATTTATTATATTTCTCCTGTTTTTATATTGATATTATCTTTTATATTATGATGTTTATATCCATTTTTAACTAATATTTATAATTTCAGTTTAGGTTTATTGTTTTTTTTATGCTGTACTGGTATGGGAGTTTATGGTGTACTTTTAGCTGGCTGATCTTCTAATTCTAATTATGCTTTATTAGGTAGATTACGTGCTGCTGCTCAAACTATTTCTTATGAAGTTTCTATAACAATAATTATAATATGTTTAATTATTTTTACTTTTGGCTTTAATTTTATTAATTTTATATATTATCAGTCTTGTTCTTGGTTTCTATTTTTTTCTATGCCTTTGTTCTTTATGTGGCTATCTTCTTGTTTAGCGGAAACTAATCGTTCACCATTTGATTTTGCTGAAGGTGAGAGTGAACTTGTCAGAGGGTTCAATGTTGAATATAGTAGAGGGGGATTTGCTTTTATTTTTTTATCTGAGTATATAAATATTATATTTATATGTATGTTAACTGTTATCTTATTTATAGGTTGTAACCTTTATTCTATTTTTTTTTATATTCAGGTTGTTGTTATAATTTTTTGATTTGTTTGGGTTCGAGGCACTTTACCTCGGTTCCGTTATGACAAGTTAATAATGTTATCGTGGAAATTGTTTTTACCTTTTTCATTAAATTTATTTTTATTATTTATTAATCTTTTACTATTAATAATTGTATGATAAAATATAATACATTAATTTAAGTGATATAAGTCAGTGAAAGAATTTAACTTTCATTTTATATTTTCAAAATATATGTTTATCTAAAACTTTATGACTAATCATTTATCTTATCTCATATAGTTAAAATAATTGGATTAATTATAAAATATATAAAGTAACTTAATGTGAGTAGTTGGCCAGTTGAGATAAAAGGCTCATCTGCTGGACGTGCTCCAATTCATGTTAATAGAATAATGTTTGCTGTAAAAAATCAGAATAATCTTTTGTTTAAAGGGTAAAATTTGTTTCCTTGGAATTTATTTTTATTAGTTATAGGTGGTAATATGATAATAAAAATAGCTATTATTATTGCTATGACACCCCCTAATTTATTAGGAATTGATCGTAGAATTGTATAAGCAAATAGAAAGTATCATTCTGGTTGAATATGAGGAGGTGTTACTATTGGATTTGCAGGGATGAAGTTTTCGGGATCACTTATTATACGTGGTTCTAGTAAGATAATAATTCTAATTATTATTAATATAATAATAATTCTTATAAGATCTTTAATTGAGAAATAAGGGTGAAAAGGAGATTTATCATATTTTCTATTAATCCCTAAAGGATTATTTCTTCCGGTTTGGTGTAAAAATAATAAATGGATTATTACTATACCTATAATAATGAAGGGTAAAAGAAAATGTAGAGTAAAAAATCGAGTAAGTGTTGCATTATCTACAGAAAATCCCCCTCATAATCATGTAACTATTGTATTTCCTAAATAAGGAATAGCAGATACTAGATTAGTAATTACTGTAGCCCCTCATAATGACATCTGCCCTCAAGGTAATACGTATCCTAAAAATGCTGTTCTTATGGTTAATAGTAAAATTATTACCCCCACGTATCATGTTATTATTAATTTATATGATATATAATATAATCCTCGTCCTACATGTAAGTATATACATATAAAGAATAGTGAAGCTCCGTTTGCATGGGTGTGTCGGATTAATCATCCATTATTTACGTCTCGACAAATATGGATTACTCTATTAAAGGCTATTTCAATATTAGCGGTATAATGTATAGCTAAGAAAATCCCTCTTATAATTTGTATTATAAGGCATATTCCTAATAATGATCCAAAATTTCATCAGAGGGAGATTGAACTAGGTGTTGGTAAATCAATGATTCTATTATTAATAATATTTATTACAGGGTGTGTTTTTCGTATGGGTTTATTCATATTAAATCTTTATACGTAAAGGTCCTCCTGTTGCAGGGGCAATATTTGATACTACAATTATAGTAATTAAAAGGTAAAAAATTATTATAATTGTAATATATGCAGATATGGTTCTATATAATTTAATTAATGGTATTGTTATATTATTTATATTATTACTTATTTGATATGGGATTATTTCTTCACTATTAGGTAATAAATTATAAATAATTATTGTAATAGTAATAAATAAGATTATTAGCAGGATAGGTGTTTGGAATTTTTCATTAGATGCAATTCTTGCTATATAAATGAATAAAACAAGGGCTCCTCTTAATATTACAATAGTAATAATATAGGAATATAGGAAATATCTTAATGTTATTCCTGTTAATATAGCGATAATTAATGTTTGACAAATTAAAATTAACCCCATACTTAATGGATGTTTTATCCATAAAAATGCTACAGATAAAGATACTATAATAGTAAATAAATAATTCATATCAGTAAATAGTTTAATTAAAATATTAATTTTGGAGATTAATGATAGTCTTTTTTGATTTTTACTGAAGTTTTAAGGATATTTATAATCCATTTATGATTTACAAGATCATTATTTTATTTAAATTATTAAAACTATTGTCATTAAATTTTTTTATTTTTTTATCAATAATTTGTGGGGTAATTGTATTTTGTTCTACCCGTAAACATATTTTATTATCATTATTAAGTCTTGAATTTTTAGTTCTTATTGTATTTTATGTGTTATTTCTTATAATGATAATTTATAATTATGAATTGTATTTCTCTTTATTATTTTTGGTTTTTTCTGTTTGTGAAGGGGCTTTAGGTTTATCTGTTTTAGTGAGATTGGTTCGATTAAAAGGAAATGATTATTTAACTAGTATAAGAACTTTATCATGATAAAATATATTTTTGTTACTTTATTTTTAATCCTTTATCTAAATAATTGATGATTATTTATGTTATCTTTAATAATAATTACATTTATTTTTATACACTTTAATTATCCTATGCAGTTTTCATGTTTGGGTTATGGATTATTTAATGATATTTTATCTTATAGAATAATTTCTCTTTCTTATTGAATTTTGTTTTTGATAGTGATGGCTAGATTTATTATTTATAAGAATAATAATAATCCCATAGAGTTTCTTTTTGTTATCTTATTTATAATAATTTCTCTGATGTTTATTTTCAGTTCTGATAATATACTTATTTTTTATATCTCCTTTGAGATATCATTAATCCCCACCCTTTTTTTGATTTTTGGATGGGGATATCAGCCTGAGCGTCTTTTGGCTGGTTATTATATATTATTTTATACCTTATTTATGTCTTTGCCTTTATTATTAGGTATTTTTTATATTTATGCTCTGTCCTCCACTCTTGTGTTTTGGTTAATTTTTGTGGAGGTGAATTTTTATTTATATTTATCTCTTATTATGGCCTTTTTGGTAAAACTCCCTCTGGTCTTTTTCCATTTTTGATTACCTAAGGCTCATGTTGAGGCTCCTATTTCGGGTTCTATAATTTTAGCTGGTGTTTTGTTAAAATTAGGGGGTTATGGTATTTTACGGGTTAGTTCTTTTATTATGGATTATTCTATATCTTTTGGTTGATTGTTTTTATCTATTAGTCTCTATGGCTCTTTTATTGTTAGATTAATATGTTTATATCAAGTTGATATAAAATCATTAATTGCTTATTCTTCAGTTGCTCATATGTGTTTAGTTATTTGTGGATTAATGTCAATATCATATTTTGGTGTTATTGGTTCTTTGATTTTAATATTAGGTCATGGTTTATGTTCATCTGGTTTATTTTGTTTGGCTAATTTAGTTTATGAACGTACTCATAGTCGTATATTTCTTATTAATAAAGGTTTTATTAATATTTGGCCGGTTCTTTCTATATTTTGGTTTATCTTATGTGTAGGTAATATAGCTGCACCTCCTACTTTAAATTTATTGGGTGAAATTTATATTATTTTGTCTTTAGTGTCTTATAGTTGATATACTATATTTATTATTATATTAGTTTCCTTTTTTTGTTGTTGTTATAGAATTTATCTTTATTCTATTACTCAACATGGGGTTATTTATTCTGGTTTATTTTCTATTAATTTTATTAATGTTCGTGAATATTTTTTAATTATGTATCACTGTTTTCCTTTAAATTTATTAATTCTTAGGATTAATATATTCTCTCTGTTTTTATAGGATTATAGTAGTTTATTTAGAATTGTAATTTGTGATATTACAGGAAGATTATATCTCTTTAATCCATGTTTTATCCTAATTGTTATGGGATATGATCTTTGTTTTTATTAGTTATAGGGTTATTACATTTTCTTTTAGGTTTATATTTCTTATTAATAGATTCAGTTGTTTTTGTTGATTGGGAGGTTTTTATATTAAATTCTGTTACTTTTACTATAACCTGTTTATTTGATTGAATGTCAGTTATTTTTATGTCTGTTGTATTATTAATTTCTTCTATAGTGATTTTATATAGTAAATTTTATATAAGCGATGATGTAAATAAGATTCGATTTTTGTTACTTGTTTTAATATTTGTTTTATCAATGGTTTTTTTGATTGTTTCTCCTAATTTAATTAGAATTTTACTGGGTTGAGATGGTTTAGGTTTAGTATCTTATTGTCTGGTTATTTATTTTCAGAATTATAATTCTTATAATGCAGGAATATTAACTATATTGACTAATCGTCTAGGGGATGTGGCTATTCTTATTTCTATTGCTTGAATTTTTAGTAGAGGGGGTTTTAATTTTGTTATTTATTTTCCAATATATGGATTAAATCAATATATGGTTTATCTTATAATTATTGCTGCTTTTACTAAGAGTGCTCAGATTCCTTTTTCTTCTTGGCTTCCGGCGGCTATAGCTGCACCTACTCCTGTCTCAGCTTTAGTTCATTCTTCTACTCTTGTTACTGCGGGTGTTTATTTGTTGATTCGGTTTGAAAGTTATTTATTTAATTTAAATATAAATTTATTGTTATTGTTGTCTTGTTTAACTATGTTTATATCAGGTATATGTGCTAATTTTGAATATGATTTAAAGAAGATTATTGCTTTATCTACTTTAAGACAGTTGGGTTTTATGATAACTATCTTATTTATAGGTAATTATTATTTATCATATTTTCATTTGCTTACTCATGCTTTTTTTAAGGCATTATTATTTTTATGTGCTGGTTTAATTATTCATTGTATAAATGATACTCAGGATATTCGTTATATGGGTTATGTTATTAATCAATTGCCTTTTTCATCTTCTTGTTATTGTATTTCTACTCTTTCTCTTTGTGGATTTCCCTTTTTATCTGGTTTTTATAGAAAGGATCTTATTTTGGAATATATATCTTTAAATGGATTTAGTTTATTTATTTATTTATTATTTTATGTTTCTGTAGGTCTTACTGTTTCTTATAGATTTCGTTTAATTTATTATTTATTTGGGGATTATAATGGTTTATCTCCAATTTCTTTAACAGGGGAGAATTTTTTTATAATATTATCTATGATGTTTTTAACATTTATAGCGGTATTTTCAGGTAGAATACTATCATGATTAATTCTTCCTTTTGTTGATTTATTTATAATCCCCTTGGAATGTAAATTATTGTCTTTATTTATAATTTTTTTAGGATCTTTATTAGGTTATTTTATTTCTCAATTATTTTTAGGAGATTATATTTTAGGATTAAGTTTATCTCTTCCAGTTTACTTTATAGGGTTAATATGATTTATACCTAGTTTTAGAACTTATATATCATATTCCCATAGATTATTATTATCTAAGTCATATATAAATTTTATAGATTATGGTTGAGGTGAATATTTAATTTCAAGCTCTTTTACTTCTTTTTTTAATTGATTAAGAAGTTTTAATTCTACTTATGATAATAATAATATTAGGATTTATTTAATTTCATTCTTGTTTTTAAGATTATTATTACTTATGTTTATTTATTTGGGTAGCTTAAATTAAAGCTTAATTTTGAAGTAATTATTATAGGATAGTCATATTCCTCCCAAGTACTTTTGAAGAATGTTCTTATTTCTTTAATGAAAATAAAGTGTTTTAATTAAACTACAAAAATAGAGGATTAGACGGATTTTAACCGCCTTATTAGATAGTTAGCAGCTTCTTATAATGTCATTAATCCTCTTTAACTGGATCTTTACCTGATCAATGTTTTTATTAACAATAAAAAGCCTCTAATAATTTTGGCTTCAGTTAATTTTTAGATAAGAGGTATGATACCTTAATTTTTAGGTCGAAACTAAAAGTAAATTTTTACTTCATTATCTTGAGGTAGACCTAAAGGTATTTTTTAATTGCAATTTAAATGTTAATTTAACTACAACCCCTATATTTATCTTATTTATATGTTATTTTGATCATTCTAGTACTCCATTTTTTCATTCATGATAAAGACCTCTAATTAGTACTGTTAAGAATAATATAATTGTTATAATTCATGTTGTGGTAATACTGTATTTTATAATTAATATAATAGGGAAAATAATTGCAATTTCGATATCAAAGATTAAGAATAGTACAGCAATTAGGAAGAATTGAATTGAGAAAGGTGTTCGTGCTGATCTTATAGGATCAAATCCGCATTCGAATGGTGATATTTTTTCTCGATCATATCTTGCTGATTTCGAAATAATTGAGCATAATATCATTAATCCTATTGAGATAGTTAAAGCTATTATTATTGTGTTTATAATTATTATTATTACTCTTTCTCAGGTGAGATCTATTGATTGGAAGTCAATTATATTTATATACTAAAAGAGTATCTACCTCATCAGTAAATTGAAATGTAAAGGAATAATCATACTACATCTACAAAATGTCAGTATCATGCTGCTATTTCGAACCCTAAATGGTGATTTCTTGAGAAATGGTGTTTTATATTTCGAATTAAACACACGGTTAAGAAGGTGGTTCCTACAATTACATGGATTCCATGGAAACCTGTGGATATGAAGAATGTAGAACCATAAATTGAATCTCTGATTCTGAAACTTGATTCAATATATTCATATCCTTGTAATATTGTGAAATATAAACCCAATATTACTGTAACTATTAATCTGATATTGGCTTGATGATAATTATTTATTATAATTCTGTGATGTGCTCATGTAACTGTTACTCCTGAAGATAGTAAAATTATTGTGTTTAATAGGGGGATTTCTATAGGGTTAAATGTATTGATTCCTTTTGGTGGTCATGTCATTCCAATTTCTACTGATGGAGCTAGTCTTCTATGGAAAAATCTTCAGAAGAATGAAATGAAGAAAAATACCTCTGAAATAATAAATAAAATTATTCCAATTTTTAATCCTCTTACAACTTTTTGAGTGTGCTTCCCTTGATAAGTTCTTTCTCGGATTACGTCTCGTCATCATTGAAATATAGTTAATAGTAAGATTGCTACTCCAATTCATAATAAATATACTTCATTTTTGTGGAATCAAACTACTATGCCTGAAGTTAGAGCTATAGCTCCAATGGATGCTATTAAAGGCCATGGTCTATAATCAACTAAATGATAAGGGTGATTATTATATGTTTTCATATAATACTTCTCTAGCATATAATGTTCTCAGTACTGAAAATACGTAGGCTTGAATAATGGCTACTGCTATTTCGAATATTATTAATAATATTTGAATTATAACAATAAAAGGTATTATTAAACCTCTGGCTCTGCTTATATTATTTCCTAGTAATCTTATAAGTAAATGCCCTGCAATTATATTAGCTATTAAACGCACTCTTAATGCTCCTGGTCGGATAAAATTACTAATTGTTTCAATTATTACTATAAAGGGTATAAGTATTTTAGGTGTGCCTCTAGGTAGCAAATGGGTGAATATATGAGTTGTATTATTAATTCATCCATATATCATTAATCTTAATCAAATAGGTAAGGCTATTCTTATTGTAAATGCTAAATGACTTGTACTAGTAAAAATATATGGTAATAACCCTATAATATTATTTATTAAAATAAATATAAATATTGTAATCCCTATAATTGTTATTCCTTCTCCTTTATTCCCTAATAATATTTTTAATTCTATATTAAGTATTATAATTATTTTTAATAATATAATTATAATACGATTGGGTAATAATCAGAATCTGACGGGGATAATTATATAATTAATTATTGATCTTAATCAATTTATTGATATTTTTAATCTAGTCGCTGGATCAAATGTTGAAAATAAATTAGTTATCATTTTCAGGTTATATATTTGATTAATAATCTATGAGATGATTTTTTTACTTTGTGATATCTGATTATATGGAAAATACATATTATTGTTAAAATATATAATGTAACAAATATTATAAAGAGGTAATCTCATCATAATGGTGATATTTGAGGCATAATAAGGGTTAATTATTTATATTAAATTATTTTTAACTTGACAAGTTAATGTTTTAAAGTAAACTAAACCCCTCTTTGGCCATTAAGAGTATATTACTATATTTTGGTTTAAGAGACCAATGCTTATTGTGTTTCAGCCACTTAATGATATTATCTTTATTCAGTGTATGAATTTGTTTAAAGGTACTCTTTCTACTACGATAGGTATAAATCTATGGTTGGCTCCACAGATTTCCGAACATTGTCCGAATATTAAACCTGGCCGGTTAATATTAATAGATCCTTGATTTAATCGCCCAGGTACTGCGTCGATTTTTACTCCTAATGAAGGTATAGCCCATGAATGTAATACGTCGGCTGATGTGATTATTAAACGGATTTGTGAATTTATAGGTAATACTGTACGATTATCTACATCCAATAATCGGAATTCGTTATTTATCATGTTTCTTTCGGGTTTTATATATGAATCAAATTCCACGTTTAAGAAGTCTGAATATTCATATCTTCAATATCATTGATGTCCTATAATTTTTAATGTTAATAAAGGATTATTAATTTCATCAATTATGTATAATAATCGTAATGATGGGAGTGCAATTAGTACTAAGATTATTGCGGGTAGTATAGTTCATATTAATTCGATTATTTCTCCTTTTAATAGTAATCGATTAATTAGTTTGTTAGTTGTTAAGGTATATATGATATAACTAATTATTACTGTAATTATTGTTAAGATTATAATAATATGGTCATGGAATGTAATTATATGTTCTATAATTGGTGAATTTGCATCCTGTAATATTATTATATTTCATGTAACTATTTCTAATAAAAGATTAATTCTTTATATATGAATCTTAAATTCATTGCATAATATTTTCTGCCATATTAGATATTTAATTATTATTGGTAATTCATTATATGAGTGTTCTGCTGGTGGAGTTTTTTGTAATCATTCAATTCTTGAGGTTATGTTATGTTTAAATATTACTTGTCGGTTGGCTACTATTCTTTCTCAGATAATTATTATAAATATTATGGTTCTAATTATTGATATGGTTGATCCGATTGATGAAATGATGTTTCATCCAGCATATCTATCGGGATAATCAGAATATCGTCGAGGTATTCCTCTTAATCCTAAGAAGTGTTGAGGAAAGAATGTTATATTTACTCCTATAAATATTGATAGAAATTGAATTTTTAATCATTTAGGATTTAATGTTATTCCTGTAAATAGTGGGAATCATTGAATAAATCTTCCTATGATTGCGAATACAGCTCCTATAGATAATACATAGTGGAAATGTGCTACTACATAATAAGTATCATGAAGAATAATATCAATTGATGAATTTGCTAAGATTACTCCTGTAAGACCCCCAATTGTAAATAAAAATACGAAACCTCTGGCTCATAATATGGATGGAGAATAATTTAATTTACTTCCATGTATTGTTGCAAGTCATCTAAAGATTTTAATACCTGTGGGTACTGCAATGATTATAGTTGCTGAGGTGAAGTAGGCACGAGTGTCTACGTCTATACCTACTGTAAATATGTGATGTGCTCATACAATGAATCCTAGGATTCCAATTGATAATATTGCATAGATTATTCCTAAGGATCCAAAAGTCTCTGTCCTCCCTCTTTCTTGACTAATGATATGGGAAATTAAGCCAAATCCGGGCAGGATTAAAATATAAACTTCTGGATGTCCAAAAAATCAGAATAAGTGCTGATATAAAATAGGGTCACCCCCTCCAATAGGATCAAAAAATGATGTATTAAAATTTCGATCTGTTAATAGTATTGTAATAGCTCCTGCTAGTACAGGCAATGACAGGAGTAGTAATAATGCTGTAATTCCAACAGATCATACAAATAAAGGTGTATTTTCGGGGTTTATTCCTGTAACTCGTATGTTAATGATGGTAGAGATGAAATTTACTGCACCTAGGATAGAGGATACTCCAGCTAAGTGTAATGAAAAAATAGCTAGATCTACAGATGCTCCTGCATGTGATACATTTCTTGATAAAGGGGGATATACTGTTCAACCAGTTCCTGCCCCTATCTCTACAGTTCTACTTACTATTATTAATGTAATGGAAGGGGGTAATAATCAGAATCTTATGTTATTTATTCGTGGAAATGCTATATCAGGGGCTCCAATTATTAAAGGGACTAGCCAATTTCCGAAACCCCCAATTATAACAGGTATTACTATAAAGAAAATTATTACAAATGCATGAGCTGTGACGATTACATTATAAATTTGGTCGTTCCCAATAAATGTTCCTGGTTGTCCTAGCTCAATTCGGATAATTCATCTTATAGCTATACCTACTATTCCTGATCATATTCCAAATATGAAATATAATGTACCAATATCTTTATGGTTGGTTGAAAAAATTCATTTATTCAAAAAGATAAAGTGGCTGAAATTATTAGGCAATAAATTGTAAATTTATTTATGGAGTGTAACCCTTTATCATTAAATTAGCTTTATAGTCAATTTATTATGATATTAGACTGCAATTCTAAAGTAGAAGTTGTATTCTTCTAAAGCTTAGTCATGTAACTATTTCTAACTTTGAAGGTTAGCAGTTTTATTTTAACTTAAAGCTTTTTATATAATATTAATAATATATATTAATGGCAATCTTATATTTATTATTAATATTAATCCGGGTATTAATTTTATATTGTTTGTAATTATTCATTTGTTTGTTGATGATATTATTATCATCATACTACTTATTGTTCGTATATAATAATATAATGTGATTAATCTTATTATTAATATAATAAGGGTAGTTATTATTATGGAGTTTATTATAGTTTTTATAACTATTATTTTAGGTAAAAATCCAATAAAAGGGGGTAATCCCCCTAATCTTATTATATTAATCACTAGATTTATTTTTTCTATTATTGATAAATTTATTATATTAATTTGATTTATAAAGAATATATTATATTTATCAAATATTAAACATGTTATTAATATAATGATTCTGTATATTATTCAGTAAATTATTCAATTGTTTTGACTATTATTTATGATTAATATTCACCCTAAATGATTAATTGATGAATATCTTATAATTTTTCGTAGGGAAGATTGATTTAAACCTCCAACAGCCCCCACTACTACTGATATTGTAACAATACAATTTAGTATGATATTATTAATATAAATATTTCTTAGTATTATTATAGGTGCTAATTTTTGTCAGGTTATTAATATTATTCTGTTTATTCATCTTATCATTGTTATTATTTTAGGTAACCATATATGGAAGGGAGCAGCCCCTAATTTAATTATTAATCTTACTGTTATTACGAATATCATCATATCTTCTTGATCATATCATATTTTTCTTATTAATAATCTAAATAATAATGATATTCTTCTCACTCTTTGAGTAAGAAAATAAATTATTATTGCTTCTGATCTTTTTCTATTTTTTTTTATAATTAAAGGTACAAAGCATATTAAATTTAGCTCTAATCCCATATATATTCTAATTCAGTTATTAGATGATAAAGTAATTAAAGTCCCTATTACTGTTAAAGTTAGAAATACTCTTTTTCTTTTTATTAGGAAAGGGGATTAATCCCATATTTAGGGTATGAGCCTAATAGCTTGATAATTTTAGCTTACTTTTCTATATTTTGGTGTATGATGCACGTAGAGTTTTGATTTCTAAGGTAATAGTTTAATTCTATTATATATAATAAGAGTATAATAATACTTTATCTATTCTATCAAAATAGCCCTTTTTGTCAGGCATCTTATT